GAAAAACGTAAGCACATCTCGGATAGGGGAAAGGCTTTTCTAGTTTTATAAAGTCCTGCGGCGTGGTGGCTGGCTGGGCTCAGGGTTTACTCTATAAAAGAGGAACGATAACCAATTTCCTAACCTCCATAACGATTTATTCCTCCCAATAGGATGCTGCCGAGTTCCTTCGACATCTTTCTCTCAAGCCCTTTAGGGATAGGGGCGAAAAATAAGTGGACAACGCTATAAAAAGAAAAGTAGTCGTAGCAAGTCCGCCCTGAAATTCTAGTTCTCAAGCCAGCCGAGAACTTCTTCCAAGCGTTCCCGCGTTAGTAAGTATAAAGCTAGCGTAGCGCCTGCCGGCGAGGTCAATTTCATTCTCTTATTAGCTTACTCAAAAGGGATTTCTATAGTTACGGATGAAAAAAATATAAGACCAACAGCTTTTTCTCATACTCCACCACCGGGTATTCCAGAAACAGGAAATCCAGTAATGCAATAATAAAGAAAGAAGACTAAAGCCTATTGGCTAGAGCACCAGCTATTGACCGAAGCATAATTGACTTCGAAAGGGGAACGACCTGAGGAGAATCGCGGCAATCACAAATCCCTTGAGACCTTATACCCATATAAGGGCTGCAACCAATACTACTTTACTTCGAATTGATTGAAATACAATCACTTTTTTTGGAGAAGTAGTCGGGACTATTTCTCCCCTAATGAAAACCATGTGTTAAGCAAGGTTACGATCAAAGTGAAGATATAACATCTACCTCCAGGACGTTACCGCCTTTCATTCCAATATCAGAAGCCAACTTCTTACTGTAGGGTAAATAGGATTGTGCGGATAGTGGAAGCCTAGGATCATTGTTACGGTTGGATGTAGATGGGGGTGCATGCAGGAAAGACCTTACTCCAAGTAAGGGTACCTGTGAACAGCTGTCGGGTGTTCGTCGATCCGATACCTAGATCGATCTGTCCTTTTACGGGTCGTCCATGGTAACCTGAACCGGAGGAAGCACCTCCTAATGTTCCTAGCGGACTGACCTTTCCTTGTTCTAGTTACCGCTCCGTGGGAGCCTAGCTTCACTAACTCGATTAGGGGCCTCATCGCAATTCGTAGATAAACGCTATTCCTGACTAGAGCTCCTCTTACTCTTAGATGAGCGAAGCGTTGATTCAAGGAAAGCTGAATCCAAGTCTTTCAATGAAGGGCATTTGCTGAGTTGATAAGACATTTAAGGAGAGAAGAGTTCCACATCTTCCTAGAATTCCTATCTATGTCCGGATCGCCTTTTGCCGCTTCCTTCTTCTTTAGTTTAGCACCTTTCCTTCCGCCAGATGATGCAGGTATGCCGACATTTGCTATTGGGTAGTTCCTCGATTTCGAGTCGGAGATTGCTGAGTGTGCGCTTCTAGCTCGTACATGAATTACCTTTAGTATGCTAACAGGATCGGATGCCCTTGGGCAATATGCCAAAGAATCAGATTCAGAACAAGATTCTCACTCTGGAGTACCGAACTTTTTGAATTGAAGCCCGGATCCGGATAAAGGCCATTTATACAACCAATATGCTCGTCTTGGACCACGATCTCAGGCTTGCTTACACGCAGGACTGGGAGTATGTGTGCGCAGATATCCCGCACCTAAGAAAGCAGTGAGTGCCGTGTTGGCCGTAAAAACTGGATCTCGATTCAGTGTGGGCTTGCTAATCATACTAATAGTTTCTTAGTTTAAGAAAACTGATATGCGATATGTTACTTATTATTATTATACTTATATAAGTTATACTGATATTACTGAAAGAATCTTAATTCAGCGGAGTGGTGCTAACTTACCCGGTAAAGGCAGAGAGATAGGAAAGATCCCCCCGACCCCGGATTCTCCCCACTCGAAGACACCATCGCAGCCCAACTCCAACACATGCAAATAAGTCTCGACGCACAGACTCTTTCAATATTAAATTCTCTGCGACATCTCTTATCCACCGCACACTCACTTATTCTCGACGCGCTGCTTATTCTTATTCACCTTCCTCTCCTCTCCAGTCGAGCACTTCAGTCCTCTCGCTTCGCTCTAGTCACTTACGTGCCAGCAGACAGCTAGATTCTGACTTTTAAAACAACGTTTAACCGGCCACATAATGATCAGAAAAACGCATTCTAAGGCCCTCTAGAGCCCTTAAGAGCTCCCATTTACTCCTTCCCGATCTTAGAGTTCTATCTGGGGCACAAAGAGTTTAGCTTCTTCCTTATTATACGATGATAGTGGCTAGCTTCTTGGGCATCTTCGGGTGCCTACTCCTCTGGCTTCCTAAAGAGGAGTCCGTCATCCTTGTGTCGTCAGGTGGCTACGCCTAAGCCAGTTAAAGTACTCGAATAAGCGTACTATTCCCTGGCCTCGTTGTTTCAGAGGAAAGGATGAAAAGCCCCAATGTCACGGCGACCGAGGGTGCCTGCCGTCAAGAAAGCGTCAGAAAGCAGGGTGGTCAGCCAAACTCCTACACTAGTTAGAAAA